CCTCCACCACCGCGAACCCCGGTTAGATTCAGGCATGATACGCTTTTTCTTTATTGGGATAACCCAAGTACTCTCTTGCGGATCCATGAAACAACTCTCAGAAATCTTTTTCCCTTTTGGAAGATACAGGAGCGAAACAATCAACCTATTTCTATTGGAAGACCAAAAAGATTCTTCCAATGTCTCCTTTCTGGGTCCAATGGAATTCATAGGTATAGGAAGAAGCCCCATCAAATAGAGATTTTTTCTTTCGACCATCTTTCGATTGTTAATACGAGATAGAAGGACCACTACTACAAGCAGTACTAAACCTTTGATCGTGAAATATCGATTGCTTGTTGCACCCTGTGAATCACGTGAAAGTAGGATACTCCAAATTCGGGGGTCAAAGAGTTTCATAAAACGTTCTTGGTGGAAAAAAATGTGAGTGAAAGATCCCACTGAATCGAATTTGATCCATGAATCTAAGAAATAGTGAGAATTCTTGATCTCTCTCAATATCTCTCTCAATTCGAATATCCAGGATTTGAATTGATGTCGTTTCATTGATTCCTCCTAAAGATTTCATTTCAATTGGAATTTGGTTATTCACGATGTACGATGATCCCTGTTAAGCATCCATGGCTGAATGGTTAAAGCGCCCAACTCATAATTGGCAAATTCGTAGGTTCAATTCCTGCTGGATGCACGCCAATGGGAACATTCAATAAGTCTATTGGAATTGACTCTGTATCAATGGAATCTCATCATCCATACATAGCGAATTGGTATGGTATATTCATACCATAACATATGAACAGTAAGAACTAGAATTCTTATCGATACTGGAACTCATAGGGAAGAAAATGGATTTATGGATGGAATCAAATATGCAGTATTTACAGAAAAAAGTATTCGGTTATTGGGGAACAATCAATATACTTTTAATGTCGAATCAGGATCAACTAGGACAGAAATAAAGCATTGGGTCGAACTCTTCTTTGGTGTCAAGGTAATAGCTATGAATAGTCATCGACTCCCGGGAAAGGGTAGAAGGATGGGACCTATTATGGGACATACAATGCATTACAGACGTATGATCATTACGCTTCAACCGGGTTATTCTATTCCACCTCTTATAGAGAAAAGAACTTAAAGCAAAAGACTTAATAACACGGCAATACATTTATACAAAACTTCTACCTCGAGCACACGCAATGGAGCCATAGACAGTCAAGTGAAATCCAATCCACGAAATAATTTGATCTATGGACAGCATCGTTGTGGTAAAGGTCGTAATGCCAGAGGGATCATTACCGCAGGGCATAGAGGGGGAGGTCATAAGCGTCTATACCGTAAAATCGACTTTCGACGGAATGAAAAAGAGATATCTGGTAGAATCGTAACCATAGAATATGACCCTAATCGAAATGCATACATTTGTCTCATACACTATGGGGATGGTGAGAAGAGATATATTTTACATCCCAGAGGGGCTATAATTGGAGATACCATTGTTTCTGGTACAGAAGTTCCTATATCAATGGGAAATGCCCTACCTTTGAGTGCGGTTTGAACTATTGATTTACGTAATTGGAAGTAACCAATTAGGTTTACGACGAAACCTAGAAATCGATCACTGATCCAATTGGAGTACCTCTACGGGATAGACCTCAACAGAAAACTGTTGAGTAACGGCAGCAAGTGATTGAGTTCAGTAGTTCCTCATAGAAAATTATTGACTCTAGAGATATGGTAATATGGAGAAGACAAAATTGTTTGAAGCGCGCACAGAACCGGAAGCGCCCCTTGTTTCAAAGAGAGGAGGACGGGTTATTCACATTTCATTTGATGGTCAGAGGCGAATTGAAAGTTAAGCAGTGGTAATTAGAAAGACCCTCCGGGGAAAAATAGAGATGTCTCCTACGTTACCCGTAATATGTGGAAGTATCGACGTAATTTCATAGAGTCATCCGGTCTGAATGCTACATGAAGAACATAAGCCAGATGACGGAACGGGGAGACCTAGGATGTAGAAGATCATAACATGAGTGATTCGGCAGATTTGGATTCCTATATATCCACTCACGTGGTACTTCATCATACGATTCATATAAGATCCATCTGTCTAGATATCATCATATACATCTAGAAAGCCGTATGCTTTGGAAGAAGCTTGTACAGTTTGGGAAGGGGTTTTGATTGATAAAAAAGAAGAATCTACTTCAACCGATATGCCCTTAGGCACGGCCATACATAACATAGAAATCACACTTGGAAAAGGTGGACAATTAGCTAGAGCAGCAGGCGCTGTAGCGAAACTGATTGCAAAAGAGGGTAAATCGGCCACATTAAGATTACCATCTGGGGAGGTCCGTTTGATATCCAAAAACTGCTTAGCAACAGTCGGACAAGTGGGTAATGTTGGGGTGAACCAAAAAAGTTTGGGTAGAGCCGGATCTAAGTGTTGGCTAGGTAAGCGTCCTGTAGTAAGAGGAGTAGTTATGAACCCTGTAGACCATCCCCATGGGGGCGGTGAAGGGAGAGCCCCAATTGGTAGAAAAAAACCCACAACCCCTTGGGGTTATCCTGCGCTTGGAAGAAGAAGCAGGAAAAGGAACAAATATAGTGATAGTTTTATTCTTCGTCGCCGTAAATAGGAACATTTAAAATCGAATCTTTGGAATTGGAAATAATGTGATGGGCGAACGACGGGAATTGAACCCGCGCATGGTGGATTCACAATCCACTGCCTTGATCCACTTGGCTACATCCGCCCCTTCCCTTATCTAGCTAAAGGATTTTCTCTTTTTTCCATTCATCATTAGACTTCAGATTAAGATCGAGATATTGGACATAGAATGCCAATTTAAAAAATGTAAAAAAAGGAGTAATCAGCCGTGACACGTTCACTAAAAAAAAATCCTTTTGTAGCTAATCATTTATTGGGAAGAATTGAAAAACTCAACAGGAGGGAGGAGAAAGAAATCATAGTGACTTGGTCTCGGGCATCTACCATTATACCCACAATGATTGGCCATACAATCGCTATTCATAATGGAAAGGAACATTTACCTATTTATATCACAGATCGTATGGTCGGTCACAAATTGGGAGAATTCGCACCTACTCTAACTTTCGTGAGACACGCGAGAAACGATAATAAATCTCGTCGTTAGTCGTTCTACTAAGTATTCATATGAAAAGAAAAGCCTTATCTTAATAGTATTTAGACTTAAGAGTCTTTATCTTTTATCTTATAGTAAGAGTATAGGTATATTGATTTTCTTTTTAGAGTATACTAATAAGACTTAGACTTTTCTGACTTATCTTATACTATACTTCACCTAGGCACTTATCATTCATTGGCGGGGGAAAACTTTTATGATAAAGAACGAAAATAGAGAAGCAAAAGTTTTAGCTCAAAATA